CCGACCACCGATGAACCGATCGTATTAACCAACCAAAGTTAGCTTCAGTCATTATATATTGAACAGAAGCAAAAGCCTCAGTAACAGTTGGACGATAGTAAAAAGTCATAGCAAACCCAGTAGCTACTTGTACTAAAAAACAAGTAAGCGTAATTCCTCCTAGACAATAAAATATGTTCACATGAGGAGGAACATATTTACTGGTTATATCATCTGCAATCGCCTGAATCTCGAGACGTTCTTCGAACCAATCATAGACTTTATTGAGATAGGTAAACCGCGTGAATTCCCCCTCTAAGAACTGTATATGAGAATTTCATCTCGTACAGCTCAAGCAGACACCCAAATACTGATTGAAAGGGATATATAATAGAATAGAAAGTTTGAAACTTATTAATCCCGGATTTTCTCTTTTCGGAAGATAGGAGGGAATAAAAATCCGAAAGTTCTTCTTTGTGGTGATAATGCCAAAATATCAAGTCGGCTCATTCGTCTTTATGTTGATTGTTACTACAGGCCTCTTGAATATTCTCTTTCCCTATTTTTTTATTGTGTGTAATGTGGCTTTTACTATTTTTTTTATCATTAATAGGAATTTCTCTTGTTAAGACCCTATAGAATCGATTGAAACCCCAGATTCATACTAGAACCACGATGATTCAATAAAACCCCAAAGCTAAGCCCAAAGATTCCTTGAGTAAGAACCACTGGATCATCGCTTATTCAATCAATAGGATAGGTATAATGACTAAAAATACAAAAAAAATTGTCTGTTGATTAAACAAAATAGGCATAAACAGGAGTTTGAAAGAAGAAAAATCTTTCGATTTATAACTTCTAAATTCTGTCTTTGAAAAGAAAATTTTTTTGAATCCGATCGAGAGGTCTGAATATTAAATATGAATCATAGTTCAAATATTTCTTGATTGATATATTTTATATATTCCGTGTTCCAGATACCAGTATGAATATCCGACGAGGTAGAACCATCTCCATCATGATAAGATGACAGACTCATTTTCTGTATTATCAATAGGATCAATTATAACAAGTCACACACTCATATTCCGGAAGTACAGACAGAAAAAAATTCCGCGATTGAACTACCAAAAGGGGGGTTAGAAATAGAATTCGGGACCCGAAAAATTCATTTTGTATTCTATTGAAAGACTAGAACTTCCTGTTCCTGGTTCTTTTGAATTTCATTTTCTTGTGGATTTAATTCATTGAAATTCCATCCAGTAAAACAGAAGAATTGTAAATTTCCAAAATAATACATAGGAATATTGCAAATAAAGCCATTGCAACTCCCATCAAAGGAGTAGTTCCCCATCCGGGAGCTACTTTACCATATTCCGAATTCAATGGTTTCAATAAAGCCCCCACGGTAGTAGGTTTTGGACGAGATCTAGAACTACCCTCAACGGTTTGTGTAGCCATAAATCTGATTGTATTCATTGAGATCTATTGACTTTGTATACCATTCCGGTTATAATAATATAAACGATTGATTGATCCGTATGTGATCTTGAAATTTGATAATAATGGAAATAGCAACCCTAGTCGCCATCTTTATATCTGGTTTACTTGTAAGCTTTACCGGGTACGCTTTATATACCGCTTTTGGGCAACCCTCTCAACAACTAAGAGATCCCTTCGAGGAACACGGAGACTAGTTGAAGTAATGAGCCTTCCAATATCAGAAGGCTCATTACTTCAATTGAGATAATGAAAAATCATTTCACCTTTTTAGTGGGAACTTTAGGAGGTTCCCGAAAAAAGATAGCGAAAAAAATTATCCCGAGAGTCGAGACTAATAGAAATGTATAAACCAATGCTTCCATAGATTCGATTGTGGTTTACAATTATAGCTTCCATACCTGCTTACTTGGGATTATTTTCCCGATAATGATAAAAAGAGTAAAAAAAAGGAGGGGCGGTGATTCAAATTAAGATTTTTCTAGTATCCTATAAAAAAATAGAGGCAAAAAAAAGAAAGCAATGTTGTATTAGACTCCCTGTCTTCTTGTAGTTGGATCTCCAAGTTTTTGGAATGCTCCAAATTCTACTTGAGCATCCAAGTCTGGGTCAATACCAGCAAAAACATCTCTGAACAGGGTTCTAGCCCCATGCCAAATGTGTCCGAAGAAGAAGAGTAGGGCAAAGGAAGCATGTCCAAAAGTAAACCAACCCCTTGGACTACTACGAAAAACGCCATCAGATTTCAACGTAGCACGATCTAATTCGAAAATTTCACCCAATTGAGCACGTCTAGCATATTTTTTCACAGTAGGTGGATCGCTATAACTGACTCCGTTGAGTTCGCCGCCATAAAACTCAACAGTTACGCCTACTTGTTCAACGCTATACTTAGATTCCGCTCTTCTAAAAGGAACGTCAGCTCTAACAATTCCGTCCCCATCTATTAAAACGACTGGAAATGTTTCAAAAAAGGTAGGCATACGACGTACAAAGAGTTCACGCCCTTCTTTATCTCTAAAAATAGGGTGTCCTAACCACCCAACAGCTATTCCATCGCCGTTGTCCATTGAGCCCGCTCTAAATAATCCTCCTTTTGCCGGATTATTGCCAATGTAATCATAAAAAGCCAATTTCTCAGGAATTTTCGACCAAGCTTCTGATAAACTTTGATTTTCGGCTAGCCCAGCACTTACTCTTCGATATATTTCTTGCTGAAAGTATCCCTGATCCCATTGATAACGAGTGGGACCAAATAATTCAATCGGAGTAGTTGCTGAACCATACCACATCGTTCCAGCAACAACAAAAGCTGCAAAAAAGACGGCGGCGATACTACTAGAAAGAACGGTTTCAATATTGCCCATACGTAATCCTTTGTATAGACGTTGAGGCGGACGGACACTAAGGTGGAATAGACCTGCCAATATGCCCAATGTCCCCGCTGCAATATGATGAGAGGCTATTCCTCCTGGAAAAAAGGGATCAAAGCCTTCTACGCCCCATGCTGGACTTACAGATTGTACTTTTCCTGTTAGTCCATAAGGATCGGACACCCATATTCCGGGACCATACAAGCCTGTTACATGAAATGCGCCAAAACCAAAACAAGCCACCCCGGAAAGAAATAAATGAATTCCAAAAATTTTAGGCAAATCCAAAGAAGGTTTTCCTGTACGTTCATCACAAAAAATTTCTAGATCCCAATACACCCAATGCCAAATGGCTGCCAAAAAGCACAAGCCAGAAAACACAATATGCGCTCCGGCCACACCTTCGTAACTCCAAATACCCGGATCCGTTATAGTCCCCCCCGTAATACTCCAACCGCCCCATGAATTGGTTATTCCTAAACGAGTCATAAAAGGTATAACAAACATACCCTGTCTCCACATTGGATCAAGAACGGGGTCAGAGGGATCAAAAACTGCTAATTCATATAGAGCCATCGAACCGGCCCAACCGGCAACCAGAGCTGTATGCATTATATGGACAGAAATTAACCGGCCGGGATCATTCAATACGACGGTATGAACACGATACCAAGGCAAACCCATGGAATTACCCCTTTATCAAAGATAAATGACACTATGTAACTTTATTGCATTGGAAAAGACTATGACTGTGCAATGGACCCCTTTTGTTCAATGGATTATCTCGGAACAAGGGTTAATGTTTGTTCTAGTTTGTTGAAACAATTATGTTATGTTTGCAGGAACAAAGAGAAACAAATCTATTCTATACCCGATAAGTAGCAATACGCAATGGGGAGTTGATACCATCTTCGATCAGTGAATGCTTTCATACTTGTTCATTATTGGAAGGCTATATTCGTAAGAATTTTATTTTTTTTATTCTGTCTTCTTTATTGAAGTTAAATTTTTCTAATCTAGACAGAAAATAGGAGAAAGGTTTATATTATGAAGACAATAATCCTATTACTACGTTTCAACGACAAAAAATTGACATTCTCACAAACAGAACTTAACTACTTAAATAAAATAAAAAAAATAATTAAATAAAATAAAATAAATTAAGTTAAGACTTAACTACTTAAATAATACTTCACTAATACTTCAAATTTTATTAATTATAGGAGGTAAAGCTTATGCCTGTCGGTGTACCAAAGGTGTTGGTTTCGCTGTCTGATGACGAAGAAGAAGAACCAACCTGGGTTGAACTATACAGCGAATTTTCTCATCGAGGAGTACTTTTTTTGTGCAGAGAACTCGAAGAAGAATCCGCAAATCAGATTACGGGTCTTATAATATATCTCAGTATGGAGGATAATACACGGGAGTTATATTTGTTTATAAATTCTATTGGCGGATCGTTAATGTACGGAATGGCTATGCATAGTGTTATACGATATGTCCCAACGGATGTAAATACAATATGCTTGGGAATAGCTGCTTCAGTAGCTTCTTATATCTTGCTCGCAGGAACAAAGGAAAAACGTTTCGCATTCCCTCACTCTAGGATAATGATTCATCAACCCTCTGGCTCCGTTACGGAAGGCAATGTAACACATCTTGTCAACGAATCGACAGAACTGTTGAATTTGAGAATAAGCCTCACAAGGGTTTATGCAGAACTAACGGGCAAACCCTTCTCGGTTCTATGGGCAGATATGGAAAGAGATTTTTATATGTCAGCAGAAGAAGCCAAAGATTATGGAATTATTGATTCTATAGGGCTACCTCCTGGCTGGTAAGAAGGGGAAGAAAAAAAAATAAAAACCTTTGAGATTTTATCTTCTTTCTTATATGCTATGTAATTTGTCCCACTCGCTCTAGAGATAATAACTACAACTCGGTTTACTATTCTAGTTCTAATTAATTTTATATTAATTAGAACTAGAATATCCCTTCTTAGCTCGACAAAAGGTTCAGCTCAATACAATAATAGAACTGTAGCGGGTATAGTTTAGTGGTAAAAGTGCGATTCGTTTTTAATAGTTAAGGGGTCCGATCCCCCGGTTTGATTACTATTCCGATCAAAAACTTTATTTCTTAAAAGGA